AAATCCGTATTCATTTTAATATCTGTGTCTGTTCGAATCTCATTAACAAATGATCAAGTTACATATCATATAGGAATATGTTATGGAGCCGATATATTTTCTTTGAATCTCATTTTATTTAGGTATTTCGTGTTTGGTTCTAAGTAAAAATTGGAAATCTACAGAACAATTGAGGCAGGGGTGATTTCCCCTATCACCCTTTTATTCACTTTATGATAAGAGTCGATTATTGTGAAATATTACTTAATCCCATGTTAAACAAAATCTATAAATATATATCATCTAAAATATATAAAATGAGGAAATATTTCGCTTATATGGTATGTATCGTTCTATTTCAATGAAAATAATTTTTCGGTTTTTGTGAAAAAGATTTTTGATACCTTAAATTATTTAAATTCTATATTATAGAATATCTATAACAGTGACAACTCTTCAGTCTATCTGATAGATACGAAAAACCCTCCTTATTTTTTTTATTTTCGTAATTTGATTTTCGTAATCAGACGAAAAGAATAAAGATTCAAATCTTAACTTAGATTATTTTTTTATCCATCTCATGAAAAAAAATTGTATTTCGTTTTTCTTTTCTTTTATCTATTTAAAAATGATAAGTCAATTCAAAAAGAAAGACTTATCTTCCTATGAAGATCAAACGTCATGCTTATTGTCCAATTTTCTTCAAATTAAATAATCAAATTAAATAATGATGTCTAAATAGGAAACTTTTTCAATTTCAATTAGAACTATTTTTATTAAATATTTTTAATGATTGCTTGTAAGTGGAATCTTTATTTGGTACTCAAAAAGTAGGAAATCGTTTAATCTATCCTGTTGAGTCACTTGAAGATGCAGATTAAAAAAGTTATTCGTTTATATATTTCGATTTCTTGCTATTATCTATATATTATTTATGTATGTGAAAGATGCTGTCTTGCTAAGACTTTTTCAGAAAAATCGTTTCATATCATATTATCATATATAGAAGAAAAAGCCTAGATTACGATGTCTATGTATAACTGAACCAATGACTATTCATGATTCCATAATTGAATCAATTCCATACCGGTTCCAAATTAGAGGAATATTATGTTAAAACTTCGTTTGAAACGATGTGGTAGAAAGCAACGTGCGACTTGAAGGACACGATCCGTTGTGGATTTTTCCATCCACCATTTTGATTTATCTAAGGATGAGAGTGCTCTTGGCTCGACATTGTTTGTTCTGTTACACTCGATTTTTTGTTGGGTTGTAAATAGTCCACGATGAAGCTCGAGTAGAAAGGATTAATTCATTTCTCGGGGGCAAGGATCTAGGGTTAATGCCAATTAATCGGAACAACTTCGTAAACGTATCTTCCATATATAGAAATCGAAAGGATCCAATTCGAGCAAGTTTCCAATTCAAAAGCAAGACTTGTTAGAATTTAGCAAACTTTTTCGATTCAAAGTGTATCACACGTGAATCAACTGTCCGTAGGATTCTTTGATAGAAAGAAATAAAAAAAAAAAGGGGTATGTTGCTGCCACTTTGAAAGGATTAAGAAGCACCGAAGTAATGTCTAAACCCAATGATTTAAAATAAGGATAAAGGATCTGAGAACAAGGAAAGACCTTTTTAATTGTCTCGATAGTCTCACTAATTGGATCAGACTAAAGAATCCAAATAGAATTTGAAACGAGACAAAAGACAAACAAAACAAAAGGGGTTAAAGACCACTCAATAAATGAAAGTGACTAAAGATTTTTCCTTTGAGCTATTTGAGAGTTATCCAACTTGAGTTATGAGTACGAATGGTTTCTTTTTCATTTTCAGGAAGGAAAAAAGACTGAAATCAGAGTCTAATTGATTTTCTAGGCCCATTTGTCATTTAATTTATTAGAATTGCATACATAGACAAAACTTCGAAGCAAATCATTTTTCTCGAGCCGTACGAGGAGAAAACTTCCTATACGGTTCTAGGGGGGGTGTTGGTCATCTACATCTATCCCAATGAGCCGTCTATCGAATCGTTGCAATTGATGTTCGATCCCGAAGAGAAGGAAAAGATCTTAGAAAAGTGGGGTTTTATGATCCAATGAAGAATCAAACTTATTTAAACGTTCCTCTTATTCTATATTTCCTTGAAAAAGGTGCTCAACCCACAGGAACTGTTCAGAATCTTTTAAAGAAAGCGGAAGTTTTTAAGTAACTTCCGTCTAATCAAACGAAATTCAATTAAAGAAAGACTAAGGGGGGGGGTAGCAACTTGTATATAACTTTGTATAATTTTGCTCGACTTGTTTTTTGATTTCCCCCCCCCTACTGCTGTAATTGTTTCCGTTGAATCCGATATCTAGAACGACAAAACCTTAGTTTATTGATTTTCTAAATAGCAAATTCGGACATTTCCTTCAATTGTGTGGTTTTCATTGGAACTCAACTAATCAACAAGGAATCCACTTTGCTTATTCCACTTAGATTCATGAAATACATTATGAACTAAAAAATCCGAGATTTT